GAGATTTATCTACTTAGATGAATAAATCATACTCTATCTATATTATTAACGAATATGTATTCCAACCTATCTCGAGGTATTTGTATCAATACCTATTCGGTAGATCCTTTTTTTTTTCTGTGCCAGGAACCAGATTTGAACTGGTGACACGAGGATTTTCAGTCCTCTGCTCTACCAACTGAGCTATCCTGACCTTTTCTTGTGCATCATCCTAGTAGAGTATTTGTATCTATGTCAATTAAAGGGACTAAAAAATCAATAAAGTATTCCAAATTCCAAATTTGGAAATGGGGGGGGGGGTAGTCCTATGCATTGTGCATGGCTTACTTAATAATACTTAAAAATAGAGTTAATAATCGAAGTTCCTTGCCTATACTATAATAAAAAAGAAATCTATTCAATGAATAGCATAAGATCCATTGAGTTCTCTTCGCACTCCTTTGTGAAAGAGTAGAATGAGAAAGTTAATGAATCTTAAACCGATTGATAAAAAGAAAAAAAGAGGATAAATACTATAGTATAGTTAGAGTTAGGGAATAAAAGAGGGTTTGGGGATAGAGGGACTTGAACCCTCACGACTTATAAAGTCGACGGATTTTCCTTTTACTAGAAATTTCATTGTTGTCAGTATTGACATGTAGAATGGGACTCTCTCTTTATCCTCGTCCGATTAATCCACTTTTTAAAAGATCTCGAAAACTATGAATTGAAGGATTTGATTACTCAATATTCGATTGGAATGGATTCACAATAATTCTAAAAAAATTCTGAATTTTCTATTTCATAATCATTCCTAATTTCATTCTAAAAAAGAATAAAGAACCTATATTATGATATGGGTTCTGTGATTAATCGTTTGCTATGTCAGTATCCATATGTGTGTATTAGATGTATAAACCCCTTACTTTCTCTAATTTAGAGGGAGTTCCACTACCAACACAACGTAATCAACTCGATTCGTTAGAACAGCTTCCATTGAGTCTCTGCACCTATCCTTTTCCTTTGGATTCTAGTTCGAGAACCACTTGTTTTCTCAAAACACGGATTTGGCTCAGGATTGCCCTTTTTTAATTCCAGGGTTTCTCTGAATTTGGAAGTTACCACTTAGCAGGTTTCCATACCAAGGCTCAATACAATCAAGTCCGTAGCGTCTACCGATTTCGCCATATCCCCATTTTCCTTTTCTTTGATTGAGACCTAGATTCCTTGTGTAATTTCATCCATCTCTTAGTTTTTTTTTTTGAATCGTTGAATTCATTACTCGACGTAGTCTAGCAGTTCGTCTCTATTTGAGAGACCCTGCTTGTTGCAATTCAGAATTGAATTGATTCTATCGTTGATGTATTTGCAATTCAATCCGAATCAATATATCCCAAAGTTTTTCTCTCCCCCACCCTTCTTTTTTAGAGTATTCAAAATCATACTCTAACGCTTGATATTCATTTTTTTTTTTTTCTAATCAGAATTAGCAATTTAATTTGCTATGATTCTATGTTCTCCTTAGTGAAATATTAATCATTAAATTATTAAGAAATAACAAAAAAAAAACAAAATATCTCAAAAAATGTCTATAATGATCGAATGAAAATGCCAAGAAATTCGCATTTTCTCTTTATTATATCTTTCATATATATTATTCTTTTCTATGTATTAGATTACTTGTCCGAGCCATATCAAATTGAAAATATCTGAAATCAAATTCAATATAGAAATTGGAATAGATTTTATTCTATTAGAAAAATCAATTTGCGAATTAGAGAAATAAAAAGAAAGTTCAATAAATTCTATAATCCTATTTAAGGATATCCTCTAGTTAAGCATATCAAGCTAACTTGATTTTTATGAAGTTCTAGTATTTTTTTCTAAGTAGAACTTCAAATTTCGAACTAGTTAATAGCTAAGATTAATAATTAAGATCTGACATTTTACAGATTTCCTATACTATACATATTTCTATTTGTTACACTATTTCTGTTATGTAAGCCCACTTAGCTCAGAGGTTAGAGCATCGCATTTGTAATGCGAGGGTCATCGGTTCAAATCCGATAGTCGGCTTTTTTCTATATCGATGTTCCATGAACAAGAATCTCTCTTTTTCTCCGAATTAAATGGAGAATCCAGGATCTATTCTGTGGTTCTACCTTACAATTTTGCTAGATACAAAACAATAAAATAAATAATATATATACAAAAAATCCAGATGTTGATGAAATTCCATTTTTTGTGGTACTTTAGTAGATTTTACTCTGTTTATCCTTTAGTTTAATTCAGTTTTAATTTCGCTGTATTCTTTAATGTAAATACAATGAAATTCATTGTGTAAAATGAAATTTCAATAAAATAAAAAAGGAGTCTTCATGTCCCGTTATCGAGGACCTCGTTTTAAAAAAATACGCCGTCTGGGAGCTTTACCAGGACTCACTAGAAAAACACCTAAATCCGGAAGTAATCTGAAAAAGAAATTCCATTCTGGGAAAAAAGAGCAATATCGTATTCGTCTTCAAGAAAAACAGAAATTGCGTTTTCATTATGGTCTGACAGAACGACAATTACTTAGATATGTACATATCGCTGGAAAAGCAAAAAGGTCAACAGGTCAGGTTTTACTACAATTACTTGAAATGCGTTTGGATAATATCCTTTTTCGATTGGGTATGGCTTCAACCATTCCTGAGGCCCGGCAATTAGTTAACCATAGACATATTTTAGTTAATCGTCGTATAGTCGATATACCAAGTTTTCGTTGCAAACCCCGAGATATTATTACTACGAAGGATAACCAAAGATCAAAATGTCTGGTTCAAAATTCTATTGCTTCATCCGACCCGGGGAAATTGCCAAAGCATTTGACGATTGACACATTGCAATATAAAGGACTAGTTAAAAAAATCCTAGATAGGAAGTGGGTCGGTCTCAAAATAAATGAGTTGTTAGTTGTAGAATATTACTCTCGTAAGACTTGAACTTAATGAAAAAAGGAAAGGTTCATAGAATTTTCTTCCTCTTCCCCTTTCCCCGAACTAAATCGACCTAAGGCCCTTAATTGGTATTTTCCATTCAACTAGCAGAAATGGATTAACCCTAGGATCCTTTTTTTTTTTTGTTCTTTCCTCTATGTGTATTTTACATACCACAGTAATTTACTATAGAGAATTTCTATTAAATAAAGGTATTATTGCTGGAATAAACTGTTATTTGATTTGATACATTGTGATCGTTAACGTTGATGAATTAAGAGAAACGGAAAGAGAGGGATTCGAACCCTCGGTAAACAAAAGTCTACATAGCAGTTCCAATGCTACGCCTTGAACCGCTCGGCCATCTCTCCTACATAATCTTATTATGGAAAATAAACTGAGTGAATAGCGAGTTTTCCTATTCCTGCAGTACAGGTACAACCACAACCGCTCGGGGGTTCCTTGGTTCTATTGGAAAAATTCCTTTTCATCTAAGTGGAAGGATCCAGGATTTTTTTACTAGGAATTCCGCTCCCTCGAAAAGTTTTAGTTTGGGTTTTCCCCAAACCAAAGAAAAAGAGAATGGAAGAATTCTTCTTATTCCATAATAAAATAAAGGAACCCTAAAATTCTGTTTGCATAAGGTACGCTACGCCATACAATCGGAATCTAAAAAAGGGTATGAGACAATTAATGACTTTGAAAACGCGAAATAGCTGATGAGAGAAGTTATTGTTGAGAAATAGAAAAGTGGAATGAAATCCAATCTTAGTCAAATATTTCATATCTCTTCTTGTCCAAACAGAAGGAAAAGGACACAATTTGAGCTGAGCGGAAAATCCATACCTCTCTTATCCATTTATAGCATATATATGGATCGATCGATTTATAAGAATCGAATGTGTTTGTTTTTATGGTATTTTGTGAAGGAATGAAAACAATTCTATATAGAATGGGTTGGGAATTATGCCTAGATCCCGTATAAATGGAAATTTCATTGATAAGACCTCCTCAATTGTAGCCAATATTTTATTGCGAATAATTCCGACAACCTCAGGGGAAAAAAGGGCATTTACTTATTATAGAGATGGTGCGATTTGACTCTTTTTTTTTTTTTAGCCCTACCTACACCTCAGTCTTACGAGAAAGAGAGGGGGTTCGCATAGAGAGAACAAAATTAGTAAAGGAAACCCACGCTTGGAGAAGGTGAGGTGAACTAACAATTCCTTCTGTCGTGTATCCTCGATTGATGCGGCCTCAGATGCTTCAATTGTAGATTTGAGTATTGAGCGAAAGGTTACACCTACAGGATAGGTTCTGTATTACAGGCCAATCCTACTCTACTAGTACCAATAGGCAGCATAGGGGAGAAAAGCACTACACCTAGAAATAGGAATCAACAAGAGAAAAACTTTGTTAGAAATTAGCCCTTTCCTGATCGGTATCAGGGCTGGGAAGAATGGTTGGGATAACAAACAACCATCAGGTTTGTACTTTGGATACCCCTATAACCATCAAAGATCGTTGAAGTGGCTAATTCCTCTAAATAGGAGGCGTTGAGAACAAAGAAATTCTTGGAGCTATCGTTTTCCTCTAGCATTAATAGAATTCATTGGTGTTAAGAAAAACCTCTTGCGGGAAGGTTGGCTAGAGATTTCTTGGAAAAATACCAGCCCCTTTCGGTCCATAATGAGATGGGACTAATTCTATTTTTATTCTATAGATTATTTCGCTTAGTACTATGTACAGAAGGGAGGAGCCGTATGAGATGAAAACCTCATGTACGGTTTTGGAACGGAGATTTTTTGAATAGAATGAACGACCGTAACGGATGTTGGCTCAATCCGAAGGAAATTATGCGGAAGCTTTGCAGAATTATTATGAAGCTACGCGACTAGAAATTGATCCCTATGATCGAAGTTATATACTCTATAACATAGGCCTTATACACACAAGCAATGGAGAGCATACAAAGGCTTTGGAATATTATTTCCGGGCACTAGAACGAAACCCCTTCTTACCGCAAGCTTTTAATAATATGGC